TGCTCTTTGACAAATAAATATATTTAATTAATGAAAAATCATTAAATAAAAATCTAATGGAAAAATAAACCCTAAAAGTTTATAAATTATCCCATTATAGCGTTTTTACAAAGAAATAAAAATATTCTAAAGTTGAATAAAATTGTAAATTTTTAAAAATATATTTAGAGTAAAGAAATAAATTATATAAAGTTAGCAGCTTTAACAATTTTCTTAAGCTAAATTTAAACAAAAAAAAATAAAAAATTTAATAATAAGATAAAATTTAACAATAAACTTATTTCTAACTTTTTTCAAGGGATAACTAAAAAATGATTTAAAAAGAGAATAAAAAAAGCAATAGAAAATAAAATTATAAAAAATATTATATAAATTAAAAAAAAAAAATTATTATTTATTATTATAAAGCAGTTAAATACTTTAACTTTTAAAAAAAACATAATTGAAGGAGGAAAAGCAATTATATTAAAAACTAAAAACACAAAAAAAAGATTTAAGTTTAATAAAAAATATATATTCAACTCTTCTATTTTTATTAAAACAAACAAAAAAAAATAATTTAGCAACATATAAAAAAGTATATAAACAAGTAATAAAAATTTACTATAAGGTATAATTAAATAAAATCAAGACAAAGATATTAAAGAAAATACAGCTAATAAATATTTATTACTATAAACATTTAATATAGAAAACAAAGAAATTAAAATATTAAGAAAAACTAAAATTAATATATTACCTATAAAAAATAAATATATAAAAAACAAAGGAATAATTTTCTGTAGATTTAAAATTAAAAAAAGAATATTCCAAGAAAAACTATAAGTAATTTTCAATAATCAATTATGAAAAGGAAATCCCCCTAATTTTATTAAAACAAAAAAGATAACCAAAAAAACATTATTCATAATAAAAAACAATAAAATAAAAACAGAACTTATTTCTTGAACTAAGAAATAAATAATATTAGAATTCTTACTAAAATTAAACTTATTTATAAAAAAAAAAAATATTAAAGAGGATAATTCCATAAAAAATCATATTATAAAAAACGTTTTATAAACTAATCTAAAAATAATTATTAAAAAATAAGAACATAAAAAAAAATTAAAAATTCTAAATAAATTTTTCTATTTTGAAAACAGATAGTTTAAATAACTTAAATTTAGTAAATAAATAAAAACAAAATTAAAAAAGTTAAAACTATCTTTAAACTAGACAAGAAACTCTTAAAAATATTCTTATTTAAAATGTAAAAATAATAATGTAAAGTTATCTTTTCCATTCACAAATCAATAAACAAGATATTAAAATGTAAAACAGACATAAAATTAGTATAAAGTATAAAATTTAAAAATAATATAAAAGTAACAAAATTAAAATTTATCATAAAAATATAAAAATTAATTAAAAGCATAAAAAAATATAAAAAAATCAAAAAAAAGTTAAAGCTAGAATAAAATAAAAAAAAGCAATAAACAAACTTTCTATAAATTAAAGATACCAAATTTATAAAAAATAACGAAAACAAAAATCTTAAATTAGATATTATTAATAAAGAACTTTTTAACTTAAAATTTAAAGAAAATCTAAAAAAAATCATTTTCAATCTATAATTTATAGTAAAAAAACTTCTAAAAATAAAAATAAAAAATTTTAATATATTAACCAAATTAATAAAAATACAATTGATTAACATCTCTTTTAAAAAAAAAGAAGAAAAAAACGCTATATTTATTAAATTTAAACAAGAAAGCTTCAAAGATAAATTATAAAAAATACCTAAATTATAAACATTTATATTAAAATTAAATTGATTTGAATAATTAATCATTATTATATAACCTATATTCATAAATATTAAAGATTTAAAAAAAGCATGATTACATATATAAAAAAAAGAAATAATCTTAAAATTCAAAAAATGTAAATACAATATTAAACCAATCTGACTTAAAGTTGATAAAGCAATCAACTTCTTTATATCTTTCTCAATTAAACCTTTAAGTCTTCTAACCAATATAGAAATCAAACACAAATCCATTAACAAAGTTAAACTAAAAAGATTAATAAAACAAAAAGAAAAACGAAAAAATATATATAAACCAGCAGTAACCAAAGTAGAGCTATGAACTATAGCCGAAATTGGAGTAGGAGCCGATATTGCTATAGGTAATCAAGCTATAAAAGGATATTGTGCTCTCTTGGTAAGTATAGCAAACATAAAAAGAAAACTAACCAAAAAATATTTACTTCTTAAAGACAAATAAATAATACTAATTAAAATAATAGAATCACCAATCTTATTATTAACAAAAGTCTTAATAGCTCTATTTCATCTATCATTATTATTATAATAAAAAATTAAATAAAAAGAACTTAACCCTAAAAGCTCTCAACCAATTAATATAACCCACAAATCAAAAGAAAAAACTAAAAATAATATAGAAAACATAAATAATAAAGATATAATAAAAAACATAATAAAATTTTTGTTTATATATATATATATATATATAAAATTCATTACATTATATAAAACCAAAAAAATAGTAAAAGTAAATATCAAAGAAAAATAATCAATCAAAAATCTCAATCTAATATTCAAAAAAAAAAAATACTCATTAAAACTAAAAATTAAATAAAATTTATTAATTATAAAAACAAATAAATAAAATAAATCTAATAACATAAAAGAAAAAAATATAAATTTAACCAAAAAAATTATTGAAATATTCTGTAAATCCACAATTTACTATTTTTAAATAAACTACTTCAATCTAATAAAAGAAAATAAATAAATAAAACAAATGTTCAAAAATTAAAAAGAAAGACTTAATCTTAAAACTAAACAACTTAAAAAATATATTTAAAACTATTATACCTACATTTTTAATCAAAACTAAATTAAATAAAGAGGATATAAAAACCAAAAAAATTAAAGTAAAAATTAAATTTAAAGAAAAAAATAAGCTAGAAAAAAAAATATACATTTCAGAATAAAAAGTTAAAAAAGGCGGAGTAGCTATATTAATAAACAAACAAAAAAATATAAAAATAAAAATATAAAAAAAATTTAAAAAAAAATTTTTATTAATTATAATAAGACGTCTACTACTTTGTTCATAAACTATACCGATTAAATAAAATATTAAAGAAGAAGAAAAAGCATGTCTAATTATATAAAAAGACAAAATAATTTCTAAAAAAGAGTTACCCCCTAAAAATACTAATAATATCAAATTTATATGAAGAATAGAAGAAAAAGCAAAAACTATTTTTATATCTAATAAAAATAATATAAAAAATGAAACTAATAAAGAAGAAACTAAACATCAAAAAAAAAAAAAGTTAAAGTTAAAACTAAAATCTATAACCAATAATCCATAGCCTCCTAATTTTAATAATAAACTAGCTAAAACTATTGAATCATAATAATTAGCTTCTACATGAGCTTTAGGTAGCCACAAATGAAAAAATAAAACAGGAATCTTAATTATAAAACCTAAAGAAAAAACAAAAATAAACGAAACAGTATCAACAAAAAAAATTATAACAAGCATAGGAAAAGTACCTAAACTTATAAAGATAAATATATAAATTCTCGCAGAAGAACGTTTTACAGAAAAGCTAGATAAATAAACTAACAAAAAAATTATAAAAGAAATCAACTCAAATATAATATAAAATAAAAAAATATTATCATAAAAAAAAAACATAAACAAAGAACTCAATAATAATTTATAAACAAACATCTTTAAAAAAAAATAATAACTAGATATCTTATCTTTAAAACTAAAAAAAACTATTTTCATCATTAAAAATAATATAAACAATATAATAAATGAAATATATTTAAAATTACATAAACTTAATAAAAGTAAAAAAAAAAAAAGAGAAAAGAAGTTATTAGATAAAAAGTAAAAAAACATAAACGACATAAATTTTCAAATTTTTCTGCTTTTTAAAAAGTAGCAATTTTAAAATCAAAATAACTAAAAGAATAAAAAAATTAATCATATAAATAAATAAATTATCTAAAAAAACCACACTAACTTTAAAATTAAAAAATGAATATAAATAAAATAATGGAAATATAAAAAACAAAAACAAAAACAAACTCTTCTTATTAGAAAAATTATACTTCAAAGTAGAAGAAATTATAGATATAAAAATCATTATACCTCCTACTAAAAACAAAAGCAATAAAGAAAAAATGATCTTATCATTTAAACACAAAATAAAATTTAATAACAAAAAAACAAATAACAAAGAAAACCCAATTAAAATAGTTATAGGATTAAATCCACTAAGCATAAGATAAAAAAAATAAAAAATTTTTAAGAAAAAAATAATTTTGCAAATTATATAGACCTTAAAAAACAAGTTTAAAAAATTATTTTGAAAATAATATTAAAAAAACTTTACAAAATAAAAAGCATAAATATTAAAAACACCCCACTAAATAAAGACATTTCTGTAAAAGGATACTCAATTATCTTATAACCTAAATTAGTTAAAATTAAAAATAAAAAAATTAATAAACTAACAACAACCTTCTTAAAGAAAAAAAACTTCGAATATAAAGAGCTATTAAATATCAACAATAAAAATAATAAGAATAATAAAGCTAAACTTAAAATACCCCCAATCTTTCTAGGCACAGAACGCAACAAAGCATAAGCAAATATAAAATACCATTCAGGTTTAATATGTAAAGGAGTGTTTAAAGGGTCCGCAGGAAAAAAATTTTCTTTCGCCATTCTATAATGCTGATCTAAATAAAGCATCAAAACAAAAAAATAAAAAAATATTAACATAAATAAAGAAACAAAATCCTTAAAAAAAAAACTTTTACCAAAATATAACTTATCAACATTAGAATAAACCCCCATCTGATTAGAAGAACCTTTAATATGCAAAATATTTAAATGAATTATAGAAAGAAATAAAACTAAAAAAGGAACTAAAAAATGCAAAGAAAAAAATCGATTTAAAGTAGCATTATCAACAGAAAACCCCCCTCAAACTCAACTAGTTAAATTTAAACCAATATAAGGAATAGAAGAAAGAATATTAGTAATAACAGTAGCTCCCCAAAAAGATATTTGTCCTCAAGGAAGTACATACCCTAAAAAAGCAGATATTATAATTAACAATAACATAATATTACCTGTAACTCACATAAAAATCTTATTAAAAGACTTATTCAATAAAGACTTTAAAATATGAATATATATAATAACAAAAATAATAGAAGAAAAATGAGCATGAAATAACTGCAAAATTAATCCATTAGAAATTAATTTTCCCATAAAAATATAAGATATAAAAGATAAATCAATGTTAGAGACATAATGTATTGAAATAAAAAAACCAGACAAAACCTGTATAAATATACTTAACCCTAATAAAGAACCAAAATTTCATATAAGACTAATATTAGAAGGGGTAGGAATACCCAACACTGAAGAAAAAATTTTTTTAATAAAAATTTTGATAGAAATAAATTGAATTGCAATCAAAAAAGGACAGCCTCTATCAGTTTTTATATTAAAGTCTTTGAAACTTTTATCAAGTTTCAAAAAAGCAAATATTGCATAAAATTTAAGATTTTATATTGTGTAGTACACTTTTGAAAATTTTAATAATAGAAATAATAATCATTTTAAGTATTTTATTAAGAATTATATTTATTACTTTATTAGAACGAAAATTCTTAGGAAACTTAAATTACCGAAAAGGTCCAAATAACTTTATTATAAATAGAATACTTCAATCTCTAATAGACTTTATTAAACTAATAACAAAAAAGATATTTAAAATAAATTTTACTCTAAAATATTATTGAATTTTAATAATTTTTTTTGGTATCTTTATATTATTAATGCTCTCCATGAATTACCCTTTTCATAACAGAAATATATATATATATACAAATTTCTTAATAGTATTTTGTATTTATTCATTGATAGCCTATTTTTTTCTATTATTAAGATATAGATCTAATAGAATTTTTTCTATAATATCATTATACCGAGTATTAGTACAAATCTTAAGATATGAAGTCGGATTAATTTTTTTATTCTTAATTCCATTAATTATACTAAATGTACATAATTTTTACTTTTACATAAATAAAAATAGATTTAGTTTAATAATTAGAATCATACTAATATTTACTTTAATTCTAGTATCTTTAAGAGAAATAAATCGAACTCCCTTCGAATTTTTAGAAAGAGAAACAGAACTAGTATCTGGTTTCAATGTAGAATATATAGCTTCATTATTTAGATTTATCTTTATAGTAGAATACGGCTTCTTCTTAATAATAATAATTTTATTAAATTTTTTAATACTAATAAACATTTTAATATTAATAATTATAATTATAATATTTATTTGAACACGTTCATTTCTTCCTCGTTATCGATATGATAAAATACTTTATTTATTCTGAAAAGACCTGATTGTAGTAATCTTTTCTATATTTATAATATTAAATATATTCTAAAGTTTCAAATAAATAAAATTTGTAATTTTAAAATAATAAAGAAACTATGTTTTCAAATCTTTTCAATTGGAAATTGAATATACAAAGTATTTTAAAAACTTTAGAAGCATATTCTTATACTTCTACTATGTTTCAACTTATTTCATTTTAAAATGAAAGTGATGGGCAATATGTACATAAAATATTAAATTCACAGAAGTTTTAAAAATTCTATTACTATTAAATTCTAACAATTTTTAATAAAATTTTTGTGACTAAGTTAAATTTTCTTTTTAACCATATCTTGACCTGTAAAAATAAATCTTATTTAATATAAAAATAATATAAAAATATACGGAGATAAATAAATTTATAAAGAAAATGAATTATATTGAGTACCTTCTATTTAATAACCAAGCCCCTTTAAATTTAAATTTTACCGCCAAAATTAACTAGTTTAATTATATAAATTTAATACTAAAAAATTTAATTAATTGGGTATCTAATCCATTTTATAATAAATATTCTAATCTATAACTTAATAAATGAATAAAAAAAATAAATTTTACTTTAAAATTAAATATAAAAATTACATAATAAATTTATAATTTACATAATTTAAACTAATCGTTTAACCGCTTTAAAGCTGGCACGCTATTAAAAAATTTTTTACTAAATCGCTAAATAAATTAATTTCTTTTTTTACAAAATATAAATTAGTGAATATATAAAATTTATAATTTTTAAATTACAAAAATAAATTTTGATTTTAAAATAATTTATTGTAAATAAAATAATATTAATCAAAAATTTATGACAAATATAAACTCATTTTGAATGCAAAACTTTAACAACGAAATAATGAAAAGAATAGACTTATTCAATGCTTCTATCACTAACCTTATAATTATACTAAGAATTTTCCTTAGTATTTTAATTTTATATTTTTCTATAAACAAAAACTCTATAAGATTTATAAACGAAAGAGATGAAATAGAACTATTTTGAACTGTTATCCCAGCCCTAATCATTTTAATTATTTCCTACCCTTCTATATTTCTACTATATTGTTATGAAGAAAATAAAATATCTTTTATAGACGTAAAAGTAACAGGAAATCAATGATACTGAAATTATGAATATCCTAACAAAAAAAGCATTGACAGATATATTAAGGCAAGAAAATTTATACGATGTATAAATACCAACAATTCTTTAATCATTCCAAGAAATAAATTTATTCGTATAATTATTACTTCTAATGACGTATTACACTCATGAACTATTCCTAGATTAATAAGAAAAATAGACGCTGTACCAGGTCGTTTAAATATAACATTTATTAATTGCAAAAAAAGAATAATACTTAAAGGACAATGCTCAGAGATTTGTGGTATTAATCACAGTTTTATACCTATTAGAATAATAGTATTAAATAAATACGTCAAATGGCTGAGTAAAAGCAATAACCTCTTAAGTTATAAACAGAAATTTTCTTTTGGCGAATATACCAAATTTCACCTATAAACTGAATAATAATCTTTTACGTTATAATATTTATAATAAAAAGAATTTTCCAAACAATACTATGTATTGAAGAAAACTACTATAAAAAAATAATAAAAATTAAAATATATGTTAAATAATCTATTTTCATCATTTGATACAAAAAATTTTATTATATCAAGCTTCTTATTAGTTAATATATATATTATAATAATACTAAACATGAATAAACGTTTAAATAAAATTATAATCATAATAAAAAAAATTAAATTAATTATAAATGATAAAATCACAAATATTAATATTTATAAAACAGTCTTTATAATAATTTTCATATTAAACTTTTTAAGATTAAATATTTATATATTTAATATAACAAGACAACTAAGATTTAATTTGATAATAATTATAATAATATGAATACCTATCTTCATAATTAATTTTACAAAAAAAAACAACTCTTTTTTAACACATTTAGTTCCTATAGGAACCTCTAACATATTAATTCCCATAATAGTATTAATTGAAATACTAAGATTTTTTATTCGCCCTTTAACACTATTATTACGTTTAACTATTAATATAATTGCAGGACATGTATTAGTTTCTCTTATCAGAGTTATAATCCTAATAAAAAGAAATTTTTACATTATTATTATATATATATATATAATAATAAAATTCTTAGTAAGATTTATCCAAGCTTATATTATTGTAACCCTACTAAAACTATATATCGAAGAAATTTATGTTAAAAAGAATCTTTATAGAAGTTAAACTTAGCACTATACCAATTGTAATAACATTAATAATATTTATCTTTATTAATATTATAAACAATTTTATATGATCAAAAAGTAGATATAACTATGTTATAATTACAACAATATTATTTTTTTTTTATTTAATAAATAATTACTTTAATATAATAATAAAAGAAAATAATCTTATAGGAAAATATCATATTAAGAAAAAGCATATTGTTTCAAACGGTTTTATTTTATTCATTATATCAGAAACAATAATTTTCATATCTCTTTTCTGAAGTTATATTCATAACGCCTTCTCTTCAAACAGATTTATAGGTAACTTCTGACCACCAAAAGGGCTAGTACCAGCTAATCCAACAAGCATAATTATTTTCGGGACTTCAATTTTATTAAGTTCCAGAATTATCATTATATTTTGTCATCATCTAATAATAAAAAATGACAAAAAGAAAAGACTAATATTTTTAATAATTTGCCTAATTATAGGAGTCATCTTTATTGATATACAAGTGCTAGAAATAAGAAATTTTTATATAAAACTTAACTTTAATTTTAACGACTCAATCTTCAGAAACTCATTTCTATTTACAACTTCACTTCACGCCAGTCATGTTATCTTAGGATTAATAGGACTAATAATCAGATATAAAATTATAAATAATAATTATAACAACAAAATAAATTATACAAATATAGAACTAAGAATCTGATACTGACATTTTGTAGATTATATCTGGATTATTGTATTTAGCTTATTTTACTATTTAAACAATTAATAACCCTTTAAGAAATACATTGAAGCTGTAATAATCAATCAGGGTACAGATAAAATTAAATTAATTTGGATTTAATTAAACAATAATCTGAATAATAAAAATATTAATAATAACAATTTTTTACTTAATAATAAAGAACAAAAATAACTTTATTATAATAATTTTAATTGATATAATATTTATAATAACTACATTACTAATCTCACAAAATTTCGCACAATTCTTCATAATAAATTTAATTATAGTAAGAATAATAAGAACAATTTTAGGAATCACTTTAGTCATCTTAAACTCAAAATTTAAATCAAATTTCAAAAATTTTTTATATAAAGAATAGCAAATATTTTGATAAAACCTTGATTCGAAATCAAAAAAAACAAAATAAGATATAGTATCAAATTGTAATTTCCTTTCGTACTATTACAAAAAAAATAATTTTTAGATAAGAACCAATCTGGCTTACACCGATTTGAACTCAGTTCAAGTTTTTTTTTAATAGTCGAACAGACTAACTAAAATAACCTATTGCAATTATTAGTAAAAAAAACCAACATCGAGGTAATAAAAATTTAATGAATAAGATCTTCAATCAAAATTTATCCTGTTAACCCTAAAGTATCTTTATATTCAAACTTTAAAAAGTTCAATCCAAAAAATAAAATAACATTTATATTAAACTTTATCCCAAATAACTTTTTAAAAAGAAAGATTTTAGGGTCTTTCCGTCTAAAAAACAAATATAGTATTTTCACTAAAAATAAAAATTTAATAAAACATAATAAATTAAAATATTCTTATTTATATCCCTTCATTCAAGTTCCCAATTAAAAAACAAATGATTATGCTACCTTAGCGAATAAATCGGCTATTTAAATAATCATTGAGCAGAAAATATTATTAATAATTCTAAAAAAGTATATTTTGATAAAATTTAACAAGTATATTTTAAAAAATTTATAAATTTTATAAGTAAAAAAATTAAAATAATTAAACTTAAAATATATCTACTAATAAAATTATTATATAAGAAAATAAATTTAATAACAATTAAACTTTAAGTAAGACACAACAAATCAATAAAGATAAAAATCATTTTAAAAAGCAGCTATAAAAAAAAATTAAAAAGTAAAAACTTTAGCTTTCCCAAAATATTATAAAAATTAACCAGTTATTATATTACTTATATATAACATCCACAAAGATATATTAATTCAACAAAAATACTAACTTTATTTTAATATAATTCGAGAATAATAAAATTAATAAAAACATAAATTTTTCCTTATACAAAAGGTATTAAACAATAAAAACAAATAAATTTATAAATAATATTATATAAAGTAAAACACAAATATAATTAAATTATTCTGAATAAAAGAAATTTTCATTTTCTTTAAAACAAAATTACAGAATTTTTCACTCAAATCTTTTAAGTTCTAAACTTAACGTAAATAATATACTTTAATGAAAGATAAAATTATATAAATTGTCAATTTATATATAATTAAAATATATCTTAAATTTAAAAGGAAATATAATTCAACTTTTTGTTAACAACAAAATGCATTGAGCTTCTTTTAAAATTAGAAAATCAATCCAAACTTAAATTAATTCACTCATAAAAAATTATAAAAATTATTAAAACAACAAATAAATTTATTAATATCAAATATCTAAAATTAAAAAACAATATCAAAAACATAACAAAAATTTCCAAATCCAAAATGATAAACATCACTAAATAAATAAAATTATATATAGAAAAATAAAAACGAGAAAAAGTTATATTTATAAAGCCGCACTCATATATAGAAGAAGAATTAAAATTCAAAATAATAAAATTTTTCAAAAAATAAAAATAGACTAAAATAAAAAATAAAATTAGAATAATATAAAAAATATAAAAAATATAAACAATTCTTAAATTAAATTACAAATCTACTAAAAAATTATTTATTACTTTAAAAGACAATTAAATTCACTTATAGTATGAATTTCTAAAGGACAAAAAAAAATAAACTCAGAATTATTACTATTTCTATCAATTATAAAAATAATTTTATTCATAATAATACTATCTAAAAGAATAAAAAGAAATAATAAAGTAGATAAAAAAGTCAATAAAGAACCAAAAGAAGATAAAAAATTCCATATATACATAGAATCTAAATAATCAGAATAACGTCGAGGTATCCCTATTAATCCCAAAAAATGTTGAGGAAAAAAAGTTAAATTTACACCAATTATTCTACTCCAAAAATGAATTTTCAATATATTTAAATTTATATAAAAATTATAAAATAAAGGTATTCATATAAATAAGCCTCTAAAAATAGCAAATACAGCTCCTATAGAAAGAACATAATGAAAATGAGCAACGATATAATAAGTGTCATGTAAACTAATATCAAGACAAGAATTAGAAGCAACAATACCTGTAAACCCTCCAATAGAAAACATAATTAAAAACCCTATTGCCCAATAAATAGCAATATTCATATTAATATGAGAATTAATGATAGTAGTAAACCAACTAAAAATTTTAATTCCAGTAGGAATCGCAATAATTATAGTAGCAGCAGTAAAATAAGCTCGAGTATCTACATCTATACCAACTGTAAATATATGATGTGCCCAAACAACAAATCCTAATAAACCAATAGATATTATAGCAAACATTATACCAATTTTACCAAAAACCTCTTTTTTACCCAAATTATAACTAATAACATGAGAAATCATACCAAACCCAGGTAAAATTAGAATATAAACTTCCGGGTGACCAAAAAACCAAAACAAATGTTGATATAAGATAGGATCCCCTCCCCCTCTAGGGTCAAAAAAAGAAGTATTAAAATTTCGATCTATAAGAACTATAGTAATAGCCCCAGCTAAAACCGGAAGAGCTATAAGTAACAAAAATGTTGTAACTAAAATAGAAAGAACAAACAAAGTCAAATTACTAACATAATAATTTTTATTCTTTATAATTAAAATAGTAGAAATAAAATTAATAGAACTAGCAATTGAAGAGACTCCAGCAATATGTAAAGAAAAAATTATTATTTCAATTGAAGAAGATGAAAAATATTGCATAGAGCTTAAAGGGGGATATATTGTTCAACCTACTCCATTTATCACTCCTTTAAAAGAAGAAGAAATTATTATTAATAAAGAAGGTAATAACAATCAAAATCTTATATTATTTAATCGAGGAAAACATAAATCATTAGAATTAATTATTAAGGGAATCAATCAATTACCAAAACCCCCAATTATAGCTGGTATTACCATAAAAAAAATCATAATTATAGCATGAATAGTAATTATAGAATTATAAATAAAATCTCTTTGAATTAAAGAACCTGGCTGTAATAATTCTATACGAATAATAATACTAAAAGAAGTACCTATAAGACCAGAAAACAAACTAAAAACAAAATATATAGTACCAATATTTTTATGATTTGTAGATAAAAATCAAATAATTAGTAAAAACAAATAAGTTAATTATCAATAACTAAAATTTACTAAAATTAGGAAAATTCATTGGGGTATGAACCCAATAGCTTAAATAGCTTAAACCTAACAACAATATTATAGCGTTTTTACAAAGAAATAAAAATATTCTAAAGTTGAATAATAATATATATTCTATAGAGACAGTTAATTAGTTTTATATGAATCTCTATCTCTTTTATTTTTAGGAAGCTCCGCTATCTCCCTGTTAGCAAAA